TTTCATGCAAATGTAGTAGTATACCAATAACGAGAACTAGTTAGGATTAGGATAACTCGATAAAAGTTTTGATTGAATATGGTTGAATAATCATTCTAGGCTGAAAAGTTTTCGATTTTTATAGTTAGAATTGATTGGTCGTATCTATCCAATACCTATAATCTACTATGATAACGTATGATAACGACTCGCTATTCACTCGGGTTCTGAGTCATAATCATTATGTAGGAGAGATGGCCGAGTGGTTCAAGGCGTAGCATTGGAACTGCTATGTAGGCTTTTGTTTACCGAGGGTTCGAATCCCTCTCTTTCCGTACCTTCAGCTAAACCACCAACGGTACTTATCACAATACAATGTCTCAAATCAACTAATAATGGATACCATTAGTCCAAGAGTTAGGCTTTCCTTTGATATAGATTCCATATTCCTAATTGTTGTGGTACATAAAATTAAACTACTGAAAAAAGGTCGACAAGGAATTCAAATATGGCAGCCAATCTCTTACTTCGACGAAAAGAGAAGAGAGCAAAATAGCCCTAATCTTTTTTTGTTATCTTTTTTTGTTAGTTAGGTTTAAGTTTGACGGGAATAATATTCTACGACTAGCAATTCGTTTATTTTCAAACCGACCCATTTATTATCTATTATTTGATTGACTACTCCTTTATATTGGAACGGGTGAAGAGTCAAATATTTTGGCACTTCCTCATGAGGGGATGAATCAAGAGAATTTTTAATCAGAGTTTGGGATTTTTGTTCATCCTTCGCTGTAATAACATCTCGTGGTTTGCAGCGATAACTTGGTATATCTACTATACGACCATTAACTAAAACATGTCTATGGTTAACTAATTGGCGGGCTCCAGGAATAGTCGACGCCATACCCAATCGAAAAAGGATGTTATCCAAGCGCATTTCAAGTAATTGTAGTAAAACCTGACCTGTTGAACCTTTGGCTTTTCCCGCGATACGGACATATTTAAGTAATTGTCGTTCTGTAAGACCATAATGAAAACGCAATTTTTGTTTTTCTTCTAGACGAATACGATATTGAGATCTTTTACCGGAACGCGATTGGTTTCTAAGATCACTTCCGGTTCTAGGCCTTTTACTAGTTAGTCCCGGTAAAGCCCCCAGACGGCGTATTTTTTTGAAACGAGGACCTCGGTAACGTGACATAAAGACTCCTTATTTTAATTTTACAGAATAAACCTAAATTAAAACTGAACTATAAATGAAGTGAAATCAACTGAAGTATTCTACTACAAAGAATAATGAGATAAATTATATCAATATACGGACTCTTTTGTATGCTTATTGTATGTATATATAAAAAAAAAGGATCCTTTTTTTTTATATATTTTTACTGTAAATATATAACTCCTCCTATTTTTATTCATAGTTGGACGTTCTTACAAGATAATAGATCGGTGACCCTTAACCCTTAGAAAAGGGGAGGAAGCCTTTAATTTAATACTATTTTCCAGCATTCTTTAGATTTCACGGAGACATTAGCAATCACGTAAAAAAGCAACCAAATAGATAGAAGCCAGCTATCGGAATCGAACCGATGACCATCGCATTACAAATGCGATGCTCTAACCTCTGAGCTAAGCGGGCTCACACAATAGAAATTGGGCATGCATAGGAATTCAATAACCTACTGGGATCGTAGCTATTAACTATCCATCCTTAGCTATTCATAATTAATATGAGTCTAGAAAAGAATAGAAAGCGCATATTTCAAATAAATATTTAATATTTATAGATGATAACCATTAATTGACTATAGCGATATGTAATTTCTATTTATTTATCTTCAGTATCGGAATTAAACAGTCACATTTAAAATGATATTTTCATTTTTTATTATTTTAACTATAGAAACTATATATTTTTCTAATATTTTATATTATTATATTTGACTATATATATATCTTTAGAATATAGATTTCTATTTTTTATTAATTATTATAAATTATTGAATCTAAATTCTTATATTTTTTTTATTGAATTACGAATTGATTAGCTATAGTAATTAGATTACTAAGTAATAGTAATTCTTAATATTGATTTAATTAAAATTCATTTCCATTTCGTTTTTAGTTAAGGAAATCATCAAAATGAAAGAAAGAGACGCAATCCCGATCATAATGAGACATTACTCCGCTTTCAGTCATAAATAAAAGCATAAACTAAGACAAAATCGACCGTTTGAGTATTCAAAATTTATCGGGGCAAGTGGGCGGAAAAAAAGACTATATATGTGATATATATCCAGCTAGATTGAATTGTGGGTACAGAAATGATAAAATAATTTCTGATTGAACCAAATATAAGATATGGGTCTCCGAAAGAAATGACAGAAGATAGGCAAAAAATAAAATTCAAATTAGGAGTAAATGCTTTTAGATATAGGAATCCCTATCTAATCAATTAAAAGGTTACAGCATAGCATAAAATAAATGAAAAAAAAAGGGAACGATATCACAATTAGAT